GTAAGGAAATTTATTGTTGAATTACGTACTTACGTAAAAACGAATAAACCGAAGTTCCAAGAAATTATATCTTCTACCAAGATATTTACTGAGGAAGCAGAAGTCCTTTTAAAAGAAGCAATTCAAGAACAGATGGAACGCTTTCTACTTCAGGAACAAGCATAAAGCAATTGATCCCTCTTAAACTTAATAAATATTCATTTATTAATATGAAATATATATAAATGCCTTTCTTCCCATCGATATCGAAAAAATATATGGAAAAAAATTGCGTCCAATAGGATTTGAACCTATACCAAAGGTTTAGAAGACCTATGTCCTATCCATTAGACAATGGACGCTTTTCCGATTTTTTCGCCTTTTTTTACGATGCATTAATTAATCGAGAATATAGCGGGTAGCGGGAATCGAACCCGCATCGTTAGCTTGGAAGGCTAGGGGTTATAGTCGACGTTGATTTATCATTTTTAACGTCTCTAATTCAAAACCGAACATGAAACTTTGGTTTCATTCGGCTCCTTTATGGAAAATGGACAAATTCCCAGATCCAAATCTAAGAATCTAAGAGGGGAACGAAATTACAAAAAAAAAAATATCACCCATAACATCTATGTCAGCTTTTTGTATCAATGCATTCAATTCAAAACAACTTGCTTTCTAGATGATCCTTCTAGAAGGGGGGATTCTAACAATCTTTCTAGTTACTTCGTTCTCTATTTCTATTTGAGAGAATCCTAAGGAAAAGTATTTTGTTTCCACCGAGCTAAAATAAACCAAACAAAAAGAAATATGTTGATTGAAGCCTCTAGTAAACTAAAGTCATCATTTAATAGCTATTTTGCTTCTCTCTAAAAAAAAATGGAAGATTTAGTTACGATTAGAAAACGATTTTTCTATCTTCATCCATGGATCTCTTACTTATACTCAGTCAATTGGAAGTGTTGATCCAATTAAAAAAAAAAAATTCATGTTTCGTAATTTCATAATTCAACTTTTCAATTTAAAATTGACTTTTGGATACAAATCACGAGAATGTATAATTTTCCTCAAATTTGTCATTGAGAGGTAAAGGATAAATTCCTTTTAAGAAATAAAGTTTTTGATCGGAATAGTAATCAAACCGGGAGACCCTTTAACTATTAAGGGGTTAGTAGAACGAATCGCACTTTTACCACTAAACTATACCCGCTACATTTCGATTATTGTATTGAAATGGAACTTTTGTCGAACACGGAAATTGGTCGTAATCAAGATAGGATCATAAAATAATCATGTTTCGTAGGAGAACTTAATGAGATTATGAAAAGATAGTTAAATAACTCAAAAAAATAAAAAAAAAATAGAACTTTTTTTTTTTTTTTTATGAAGGAGATTGGGGTTCAAGAAAACTGCTAAAGTTATAACTATAATAGAATATAAAAAAAACGAAAAAATGGAAGCAAAAGGTGGAAGAAAAGATAATAAAAAATAGCATCTTGGTTCTATTCTATATCTAGAGAATAGAAATAGTCTTTTTTCTTATTGGTCTTGCTTTTGCTTCAATAACAGGTATTTTTTGATCATTGTCAAAGTAAGAGAAATTATTTTCTTTATTGTATAATCAATCTATTGACAAAAAAGGCCTGGCGAGGTACTGATCAGGCCAGGCCATCGGAATAGTGGAAATAATACAAGGCCCTTTCAAGCGAAGAATTTTTTCTTTTTTTTTTTTTTTCTATTTATATATTTATTTATATAATTATATAAATATATAAATAAAAAATTATATTGAATCTATATATTCTATTGTGATTGTGTTGTGAATCTTTTCTTGAATCTTTAGAATTGATCGAACTGATTGGAATTTCAGATAAAACTTGTACTGAGTTGTATTACACAATACAACTTGTATATTTTGTAGATATATATTATTGTTATATCGAATTATCTTTCTAATTTTTTTATATAAAATTCTTTAATTATATTATTTAATATTTCAATATTCGTATTTTATTTTCCATGGGGAGAGATGGCTGAGTGGACGAAAGCGTCGGATTGCTAATCCGTTGTACGATTCATTCGTACCGAGGGTTCGAATCCCTCTCTTTCCGTTTCCGTTAATGACTTAATAGTTGATTTCTCTTTCTAATTTTTTCAATCTTTTTTATTTTTTCAAAAAAAAAATTACAAATTATATATAATTACAAATCTCAAATGGAATTTTTTTATATTTGTTTTATATTATATTTGCTTTTTCATTTTCAAAATTCGAAAGCAAAATAGATGAAAAATCTAGTAAAGAACCCCTTTTTTATTCTTCGCGTCCAGGATTACGTCCTGGATCATTAGATAGAAATCCGAAAATGAAGAGAGAAACAAAGAATATAACTACTGTGTAAACAAAGAGTTTGAGAGTAAGCATTATACAATCTCCAAGATCATTTTTTTTTTTTTGAAAAAAGAGAATAGATTCTCTATTTTTATAACACATATTCTATTTTGATACTGAAAACCAAAGTCGTTTTTAGAAATCCAAAATAATTTTTTTTTAGTCAAAAAAAATTATTATCTTATCTATTCTATTATTATCTTACTTATCAATAATTTTCTTATACCCACTTGTGGAGGATCCCAATAAGGTTTTTCCTTAACAGAAAATCAAAATAGTTAGAATGGGAAAACGAGGTGATCCGATATTAGTATTAGAATCGTTTTGCTCGAAAAAAGCATTCATTTTTTTAGGACAAGATGAAAGATTTCATCGAAAGCTTACAGCAGCTTGCCAAACAAAGGCTAAGAGAAAAAAGAGTAGAGGTATGACTGGCATAAAATCTACGATTGGACTCAAAAAAGCGTAGGCTTCGGGTAATTTGACTAAGAAAAAACCACTCGAATAAAGGGCAGAATTAAGACAGATCAAACTTAAGATGTTAGGCATAACAGACATTTTGTTTTTAAGATAATTGTATTTTGATTGAGTTCTTCATAGAAGGGAAAAATGAAGAAAATAAAAAAAAGAAAGATCAAAAATCCTTCTTTTTTTTTTTTTTTTTTGAACTTACTTACTCAACCAAAAAACCTTCCATTCTCCTTTGAGAATAGAAAAAATTCGACTTTCATACAATATCTTAATGGAATTCTATGTAATGATCAATAAATTTAGTATAATTCTATATCTACATGCGTCAAAATACTAACAACAGAATCGAATTGATTCTTTAGATATTTTGGCTGGAATTGACGAACAATCAATAACAACATTAGTCTTTATTAATGTCGAATAGAAATAAAAGTGGGGCGTGGCCAAGTGGTAAGGCATCGGGTTTTGGTCCCGCTATTCGGAGGTTCGAATCCTTCCGTCCCAGATCAAGAGCATGTGTAATCTTTATTCTAGTAAATAATTAAGATTGCATTTTTCCTTTTCTAAAGTGTAATATTGGATAGAATTTGATTCTTTCTGCTAATGATTCTAACCAATAATGAATCTTATTTTTTTTTTCCCATTTCAAAAATTCACAAAAAACGATGATAAGTGTTCAAATGACACGCAGATACAACTAAAATCTGTTGTGGATTTAGGCAAGATGGGGTTATAGATTACACGAATTTTAATTCCAAAAAAAGTTGTCATATATCCATCCCCTCATATTCATATAGAATAGAAGTAAGTTTGTTATTTTTTTATTCATTCCAGGAAAATAAATTCTATTTTTCCAATCTATTTTTTCATTTTGATTTATTTTTTTAGTGAAATTTTGAAATAGAATTAAAAAAACTTAAGATATATTCTATATCTTATGTGATCTTCTGTGCTGACTGTCCTAACTGAACCAATGACTATTCATGATTCCATAATTGAATCAACCGCATAGCGGTTCCAAATTCGAGGAATGTTATGGTAAAACTTCGTTTGAAACGATGTGGTAGAAAGCAACGTGCGACTTGAAGGACATGATCTGTTGTGGATTTTTATATCCATCATTCTCGAATCTAATTAAAGGATGCTCTTGACTCGACATCTTTTGTTCTGTTCCATTCGAATCCACATTTTTGTTGGGGTGTAATGGAAATAGTACATGATGGAGCTCGAGTAGAAAGTATTTATTCATTTCTTAAGGGGGAAGGGTCTAGGGTTAGTGTCAATCAATAAGTTGGAACAACTTCGTAAGTATATCTTTGACAGAGATATCGAAAGGATCCAAATCAAGCAAGTTTCAAATCTTAAAGGAAATTTTCTTGAAATTGAGAAAACCTTTTCGAAAAAATAGATATATATTGTGCGGGAATCCGCCGTTCATATGATTCTTTGATAGAAAGAAATAACAAAAAGGTATGTTGCTGACATTTTTGAAAGGATTCAAAATCAACGAAGTAATGTCTAAACCCAATGATTCAAAACAAAGATAAAGGATTCCGGAACAAGGAAACATCCTTTCAATTTTCAATTTGAATTATCGCACCAATTAACAATTGGATTTGAATCAAAATGCGGAATTCAAATCGAAAAAAAATCAGACAAATGATAAATAAAGGGTATTTGAGACTGCTCAATAAATGAAATGCTAAAGGATTTTCTTTTGAGCTATTTGAAAGTTATTTAACTTGAGTTATGAGTATACAAATGATTTTATTTTTTGAGTAAAGAAAAAGGACTTAATTCGTCATTTAATTGATTTGATTATTTTCTATTTTATAGACTTTTTTTATTTTCCGTTAGAGTTATAATAGATAACTTCGAATCATTTTTCGCGAGCCGTACGAGGAGAAAACTTCCTATACGTTTCCAGGGGGGGTTGTTGTTGATCTAATCTATCCCAATGAGCCGTCTATCGAATCGTTGCAATTGATGTTCGGTCCCGAAGAGAGGGACGAGATCTGCGGAAAGTGGGTTTTTATGATCCAATAAAGAATCAAACTTATTTAAATGTTCCTGCTATTCTATATTTTCTTGAAAAAGGCGCTCAACCTACCAAAACAGTTTATGATATTTTAAAGAGGGCCGAGGTTTTTAAAGAATTTCG